TATTATACAGTTGTTTCCGTTTTTCTTTAAAAAAAGTAAGAAGCAAATCCATTCTATGTTCAAATATGGATTCGGGTTTTATGAAAAAAAGTAAAAAGCCCCTTATCGGATTTGAACCGATGACTTACGCCTTACCATGGCGTTACTCTACCACTGAGTTAAAGGGGCCCTTTAACTAACAGAATTCCCGAATGAGTCACTATGCGGATAAGCTATCTCCCTATATTACATAATAGAATAAGTTATTATAGACTATACTATAGAATCAAGTAAATTCATAGCGACTAATGATTTTTTGATCTTTTTAAACTATCACTTCAATGAACCAAGCCGACCCTCGTTTTTCTTTTCTTAAATCGATGATACCTATCAGAATAAAAAGAACTTGATATATATACCTACCGGTTCGACATAGATCCAAGATATTTCATTAACTTATGTGCTGGAGAAGTGCGATTTGTCCCCTTAATTAATAAAAAAACAAAATTTCCGAAATTTTATGGATCGCGGATTTTGCTTTTCTGGTTTATTACGAAGGCACTTTTCTTTTCAAAATCAAAACGAATGAATCAATAAAGTTGAAGAGGGGGAGTTGAAAGTTGTATTGTATTTTGATTTTGGGGTGTGGTGTATAAACCATTCCACAAACCTTCCCCCTCCTATTTAGTTCTATTAGTTCTAGTTATGAGAATGGCTTTCTATGTCGAATCAAATGGAATGTCGGTTAGAATTAAGGATTCATAAATAGGAATGACGAACCAAAAAACTCTACGGAATAGTGCAGGCCAGAAGGATCCCTTGGAGCGAATCATATTCTTACATTCGATTGACTCTATTGACAATTTTGAAAAACTGTTGATACTATGCTTATAGTATGATGGCGGTCTGACACGTATGCCCCCATCGTCTAGCGGTTCAGGACATCTCTCTTTCAAGGAGGCAGCGGGGATTCGACTTCCCCTGGGGGTAGGGTACTATAAAAGGAAGTTGAGCGTGCATCATCAATAAGCCTAACATTGAAAATGGAATTGGTTTTTCCTGGGTCGATGCCCGAGCGGTTAATGGGGACGGACTGTAAATTCGTTGGCAATATGTCTACGCTGGTTCAAATCCAGCTCGGCCCAAGAATTCGCTCAAAGACCGTGAAATGCAAATTTTTGTCTTCCCGAACTATGATATGTGGGAATAAAGGAATTCCATTTTTCTATATATCTACCTGCTCGAATTATTTGGAACAAAAAATTCGGATCTAGATAACTAGATAATATAATGATCGAGATTGATATCATTATCTGTAAATATAAAGAAAGTCTAAGGAAACGAAAAAAGAAATCTTTTTTATCGAAAGATTGATTATCAATCGATTTTCAATTAGGGAAAGGATCACTAGTCATGTAATTTGTGTCGCTATCATTCAAAAGAACGTGCAGAGCCATGCCGATATCACTATCTAACCCGTGTTTCTGTTACAACACGAAAAAAAATAGGTTTGAATTCAATCCTAAAAGTATTGATGCGGTATACCTAATTTCCTGGGATTGTAGTTCAATTGGTCAGAGCACCGCCCTGTCAAGGCGGAAGCTGCGGGTTCGAGCCCCGTCAGTCCCGACGGATCAAATAAACACATCAACTCATTTATTCATTTGCATTTTATGGCAAAAGAGGTACAACGAAATGAATAGAATTTCAGTCATTCAACCTTATGGATTTTTTTATTTTTTCGTTATTTCTCATCAAACCCAAACAAATAGATCAATTTTCGGTACTTCAACTAGTACCGATTGGTGGGAAGAAAGATCTAATTTTCTTAGTCCAATTAGTGGTAACATCATATTCCGGATTCAAAGGGATAGCGTACTGCGTCTGGTCTTTTCATTTATTGCTTCTATTTAATGGGATAGATAGAGTCTCAGACGTTTTTCGGGAGCACATACACAACTCGAATTCTTGTCTTGTACACTACAAAATGGAACCTGAATTTGGCTTTTTCACATTTTTCTTTTTCTTGTAAGAAAATTATATCATAAAAAAAGGAGTTTCGAGTTTAACCCCCTCCCCCCTTTCATTTGACTTCTATTGTTGTTATTTTTTATGGGGTCAATGCAATGTAAGTGGAAAACGGTCAGATGATATTTCATTCGCTGATTGTCCAAAGAAGACGGCAGGTTGGAGAAAGAATGGAAATAAAAAATAAAAAGATTTCTTGATTCGATTACGCATTCTATTTTTTATTGAGTAGGGATAAAGGATCTTCCTATGTTATACTATTCAATTCGCGACGACGAAGTGATTTGATAGCCCAGATATTGTTATTCTTAATATTGATGCGATTCAATATCATCAAGATGTAATTCATCCCGTTGAATTTACAGTCTAAATTTTTATTATCTCTATGGGATTAAATCCCGAGTTATTGCGAAGTAAAAACCAATCAGATTATGGAAGTAAATATTCTCGCTTTTATTGCTACTGCACTCTTCATTCTAGTTCCTACAGCTTTTTTACTTATCATATATGTAAAAACGGTCAGCCAAAACAATTAATTTGAATGAAACTTGACTTCTTAGGTCTTTCTCAATGAGAATTATTTAATAAATAAACAAAGGATTCCAATTTTGTTTCTTTAATCTTCAATTAAATATGCAGGCTAGAATCAACAGTCTTCTGTGAGATTTTTGATAATATGGTAGAAAGATTGATATATTTCTTTCTACCATACTATCCTATTAGAAAAGAAGTAAAAAGTATCTGGGCAGCGGCTCCCATTTAAGAAAAAAAAGCCAGTAATCTTGAATCTTTTTTTAGCATTCCAAAGAAGTACTTGATTGAGTCGATAACAGAAGGGATTGTAGGAACTTCTTCAAATTTAGAAAAGGAGCAGTAAACCCTACCAATTTGTAACACTTGAATCACGATATGAAATGAGTCGATGTCGATAAAGTATAAATCCAATTTATACAACAATAAAGCAAGAGGTGAGTACACAATATGTGACTCGCCCGGAACAAGATTTGATTATGCGTAGTATCTTGTTGAACAACCACTGTGTATATGTTCTTTACCCTAGAAAGGGTGCATCCTAACAGACCACCTTTTTCTTTACTTTAAAGAGGCAAACAAATACAAATAAGAAAAAGTGGTCTGTTGTTACTCATTGTCCCTATATAAGTCTGATAAGAAAGTCTGATAAGAGCCCTGCGGCGAAATAGATAATTTTGGAAAAGAAAAATTTCTTACCACCCCCACCCCTATCCCCTTCCGAAATACTGGGAATCATTGAAATATCTGTTTGATTGACATTATTTGATTCTCATTTTAAAAGTTAAAGTTCAAATAAAACGCTTTGTAAAATGATCTATAAAACAATGCATAAAGTTTGATTACTTACCGCAATTACATTAATAGGACTTCTAAAGTCCACTTCTTCCCCATACTACGAGTGAAAGGGAAAAAGTAAAGACTACCATTAAAGCAGCCCAAGCGAGACTTACTATATCCATGTGAATTATGTCCCCTATCTCTATGAATATGAAGGAATTCTTCCATTCTTGTTCACTAATAATAGTGAAATCCGGGGTGTATAGTCAAAAGGGGATTCTTACCCCAAACTCTTTTTTTAATGACCCAATCCAATAAATGCACTTAGACTACATTTTGATACAAATTTTCTTATCATTATGATTTCGAGTAGGATTGGGAAAGGTTAAGCAGAAGCAAAATAGGCAATCACCCCCGTGGCCGGGGGAGTCTTATTAATATAGCATGTAGGAATAAAAAGACCTATTCTTTGGTTACCCTCCATAATTCATTCATAAAAAACGGAATGGAATAACAACTAGATTATATAATTATATAACCAAGGTAGATCATTATCTATCACACATATACCTATATTCTTTCTTTTCACATTTGATCTTTTTCTGTAAAAAAAAGGAGAGACAGTCGATTAGAATCTTGGCCGGGGGTTACTGAAGAGAAGTTTTTTTGCCACTTTTTATTTTTATATTGAATTATACAATCAAATATTGGTCGAATATCTGATCAAAGACAGTCGTGACTTTGTAGACTCAAGTAATTTCTCCACAATGACTAATAGTTAGACTCCCTTTTGGTTATCCAATCGAAGTTCTAATTAAAGGCTCGGTCAGTAACTATTCCATTAGTTGTGTGCGGGTTATCAAGACTTCTCGACTCCTTTGATAATACGAAAATACTTTTTTGAATTCTAGACAAAAAAAGTTACAGATCTTTGGAGAACCTCCATATGCTTTGAATCAAGCGCGTAGCAGCCGCCGCCCCCCTGTTAGGGAATATTTCGGTTAGTTATATCAATAAAAAAAAATAAGGGCTTTTTGGTCTTTTGTTAATCAGGCGACACCCGGATTTGAACCGGGGAAAAAAGGATTTGCAGTCCTCCGCCTTACCGCTCGGCCATGTCGCCAAAAAAAAATAGATGACCATATTACCCCCTTTTTGGTTTGGGGTGGATTACTGAACTTCTTTTTTTTTTTTTTACTTGCATCTTGAATACCATTTGCCTTAACCAAAAGAAACCATTCCTTTTTTATTAGATCCACCCCTTCGATTGATTGTATAGTATCGCCAAATACGAAATACCTAAAAACTTCCTCTATCCTTTCGATTGAAACGGACATTTTTGGCTTTCCGTCACAAAATAATTCATTCAAAATTTGAACCATTAACTATTGACTTGTGACTTGACTGCGAATTCATGAATGATTCTTAGATTTAGATCTCAAATTATGTTTCCCTAATGACATAAGAAAGTCAAAATAATAACCAATTTTTCTTGATTCTTTTCAATAATAAAATCTTTCTTAATTTCCACTTTTATCAATTTCCATTATATAATAAAAAGTTTATATATGTAAAGCAAACACCGTAACCAGAACAGAACTTACCCAGATATATAATTGGCTATTAAAAAAATAGAATCTATGATGCACACAGCGAATTATCAGAAAATATCGTACTTCCAT